AAAAAGGAATTGTGATGCTGGGATCTTGGGTAGAGGCGGGCGATATTTTAGTAGGTAAATTAACACCTCAGGTGGCGAAAGAATTGTTGTATGCCCCAGAAGATAAATTATTACGTACCATACTTGGCATTCAAGTTTCCACCTCAAAAGAAACTTGTCTAAAACTACCTACAGGTGGTAGAGGTCGAGTTATTGATGTGAGATGGGGCTGGAGAAAGAGAGGTTCGAATTATAATCCAGAAACAATTTGTGTATATATTTTACAGAAACGCGAAATAAAAGTTGGCGATAAAGTGGCCGGAAGGCATGGAAATAAAGGTATCATTTCCAAAATTTTACCGAGACAAGATATGCCTTATTTGCAAGATGGAAGACCTGTTGATATGGTCTTCAACCCGTTAGGGGTACCTTCACGAATGAATGTAGGACAAATATTTGAATGCTCACTCGGGTTAGCAGGAAGTCTGCTAGATAGACATTATCGCATAGGAGCTTTTGATGAGAGATATGAACAAGATGCTTCAAGAAAACTTGTGTTTTCTGAATTATATGAAGCCAGTAGGCAAAGGGTAAATCCATGGGTATTTGAACCCGAGTATCCGGGAAAAAGTAGAATACTTGATGGAAGAACAGGGGATTCTTTTGAACAACCTGTTATCATAGGAAATCCTTATATTTTTAAATTAATTCATCAAATTGATGATAAAATACATGGACGTTCCAGCGGACATTACGCACTTGTTACACAACAACCCCTTAGAGGAAGGGCTAAGCGGGGGGGACAACGGGTAGGAGAAATGGAGGTTTGGGCTCTAGAAGGATTGGGGGTTGCTCATATTTTACAAGAGATGCTTACTTATAAATCGGATCATATTAGAGCTCGTCAGGAGGCACTTGGTACTACCATCGTTGGAAGAACAATATCTAATCCTGAGGATGCTCCAGAATCTTTTCGATTACTCGTTCGAGAACTACGATCCTTAGCTCTGGAACTGAATCATTTCCTTGTATCTGAAAAGAACTTCCGGATTATTAGGAAGGAAGTTTAATCGGAATGCATTTTCATTTTTCGTCTATGATCGATCGTTATAAACATCAACAACTCCGAGTTGGCTCGGTTTCTCCTCAACAAATAAGTGCTTGGGCCAATAAAATCTTATCGAACGGAGAGAGAGTTGGAGAGGTGACAAAACCACATACTTTTCATTATAAAACTAATAAACCGGAAAAAGATGGATTATTTTGTGAAAGAATCTTTGGGCCTATAAAAAGCGGAATTTGTGCTTGTGGAAATTTTCGAATAATCGAAGATCAAAAAGAAAACCAAAATTTTTGTCAAAAATGTGGAGTCGAATTTGTGGATTCTAGAACACGACGATATCAAATGGGCTACATCAAACTGGCCTGCCCAGTAACTCATGTGTGGTATTTGAAACGTCTTCCTAGTTATATTGCGAATCTTTTAGATAAATCTATTAAAGAATTAGAAGGTTTAGTATACTGCGATGTGTGATTTGATCGAAATCTAGATTTTACAGATTCGAAATGAGAAACTGTCATCATATCTGTCCACGTATATTAACGGAGACACAACTACCTTGTTCACCGAGATACCATTCCCTAAAAGGGTCCAGGGCAGCAAACCATAAGCAAGGAGTCAGAGTTTGTCTCTTTCTCACACCTACGTGAGGGACACGTCTTCACTGGCTTCATGGCCAAACTCATGAGATGAAAGATCATGGCAAGATTGATGCCGATGCCGAGCGGAACCATCTTTTTGTGAAATGCAGATGCAGTGGTCGATTGCCTAGCAAAAGCCTTTTTCGAGTTTGAACGTTGGATCAGAACAGACCAAAACCGCCAGAAAGGAGGCACCGGAATTTTCTGGTCTTTCAACAAAAACTTCTATGCTCTTGTTTTCAATAGAGAGTGCACTAGGAAAGCCCGTGGGAACACAAGCAAAGGCTTAACCACCAACGGATGCTACTGAATTAGCTCTCTATCCCAGCAAGGGCGTTAAGGGCTTTCCTTCTCAGATGGGGCTTAAGGGACAACATAAAGAGAAGCGAGCACTCCTTAGAAGTGGAAAGACCAGGATTGAGCTGAGACCATCCTCCTAACTATGCCTTCAAGAGCTAAACAATGTAAGAAACATTTTAGACGATTTGAAAACAATAGATGCCATTCACAGAGACATTGGAGACAGATTGGTAACATATCTATTTAAACACGGGGGGGAGTACTCGCCGGAAGAAACACAAGAGAAGTACATCTTACTCGACTGGTTGGAGAGGAGCGAAAGGCTTCATCTTCGTCCCGGCTCTTTGAAAGGTCGCAAAGCAAGTAGCTAGCGAAGGACATTAGGACACCTCCTGCCCAGGGGTAGGCATCGATTTAAAATTGAAAATGCTGCAAAGGCTTTAGGAGCAGGGCCTGGAACTGAAACTGGTCCGGGCATAAGTCCAGACTCTCGGTCTGATTAGGCCTCTGCTGGAACTGCGCTCTCTATGTTGAGTAGAAAATTATCACTTTCGAAATGTAAGATCGCATTAAACTAGGCCCGTTGCCCCTCTTAACACCAACCGCACCTACTTTCTTTCGTACCCAAGCCCCGGGGCAATAAATACAGTTTTTGGCAAGTTGTCTGCTTGAACTTGATTTGAGAAAGGAAGTGAATGAATCCCATCCCCTAACGGTAGCGAAGTGAGATGAGGAGAAGCAATTCAATAGGTAGAGTCGCAATTGCTTCGCTAGCTCTTAGAGAAGACAGAGCGGGAAATGTCTTATGTTGAAGAATGCCTTGTTGTCGGACTAGGAAAAAGCGCTGCTATTTCAGCTATTGGAGGAAAGCATCTCTTTTTCTTTCGAGAGGGGCATAGGAAGTGCAGATCTGAGATTGCATTAGACGATCTAAAAGGAGGAGCGAAAGGCTTCCTAGTAGGCTCGGGTTCGGTATAAGAAAGCCAGTAGAGCTAAATAGAGGTATACTTGACTTCTATGCGTACTGAGCTGAGGTGCTAATGCTTCCCGCAGGGATAAACTATCTTAGTCATACTTCCTTGATAGGTGAGACTTCCACGAAAGCACGGATAAGAATAATCTTAGTATGCAAGGTCGGTGTCTTCTTTGCTTTTATAGAATATCCTCCGCTGCTGCTAAAGGCTTATTGGTAGTTCTTAGGTCGGTGAAACCGTCCCTGTAGCTAAAGTAAAGCCAGTTCATTCATTCATGGCAATCGGTCTAGTAAGGAAGAAGTGAGCTGTAGCCTTAATCTTAGTACGCGCACTATAAGGGGCTACCTAATGGGCCAGTGACAAAAGAAAAGTTTGTGTGCCGCGAAGGGCCTACCCCTTGAAAATGGAAGGGCATGGAGAAGCGGATTCCTACTTATTAATAGAATAGCTTGCTCGTTCCAAGGTGGAATCACCGAATGAGTAGGGGAGATCGTATACGCGGGATGGTAGCTTTTCTCTCTATTCTAGTTGAGTAAGGAAGTCCTCATAGCAACTAGTTTGTGAATGCTTAAATAGCTCTTTTTTAATCAAAAATACGGGGTTTTTACAAGTTGTCACTAAAAGGTAGGCTGCTCATTCATTGACTGAAACAAACTAAGTCCCTGTGGGAAGAGAAAGGATTTTTTACCTTCGCAAGGAACAATCGCTTACGGTTAGATGATGGCAAGTTCTGAGCTTAACTTACTTAAGTGCGTCTAGGCGGTACTTAAGGGAATCGAACTCTTCAAGGACTCTTACGTTCTCTTATAAAGAATGGCTTTCTTCCCCAGGCCTTGTTGTCTCTATCGATCTCACAAGTCTCTCTGGTATAGGCAAGGGCTCATCTGTGAATGAATGCCACTTTAGAAAAAAGGAAAATACCAACTCTACATTCTCATTCTCAAGATTCAAAACTACTCCTTTCTTACCTCCAATTCTCATCTTTCAGTCGTCGTTTGAGCTCGCGGCACCAATAGCCCTTTACCCCATATTGTTGGAGATTCCGGAGAATGCTTGAAAGCTGTCCCAATGTGAACTCGCTTTTGAAAAGAGAACGCAAATAAAGTTCTCGTATATCCCGCGAGGTTGCCCAAGGGTCCAGGGTTGCCATAAGATCGATTATCTCGTCCTTCCGGGTTGGTAAAAAGAAAGAATGCCAGCCGATGTCAAACTGTACTCCTAGTGTGAAACATCCGATTCTGGGCAATTCATCAGTTAAGACAGCAGGAAAGTTAAAGATAGCTGGTTCAAGATCAAGATCAAAGCAGGTTCTAAGGCAAGACAGTAATAGTCTATTTCCTTATTAGCGAGAAGAATGAGTTTCGACTCTTCCTACTAGCCGTAGCTGTGGTCAAGACCAGAACCAGGGGCTTTAACCTATTGAAAACCAAGCCTATTGAACCTTGTTCGGAAGTCCCTTCGCAACGCTTGGAAGTAAACCCTTCCCCTTCCACTAGCCTAAGCCTATGAAAAAGTAGCCCTGCCAGTACCCATTGAAAGTTCAGAAGTTGAGCTCTTATTCACTCTAAGAAGAGAGGTTTGGCTTCACTTAAAAGAAGCCGATAATGAACGGTTAAGCGCTGTTGTTAAAAGAGAGAAGGAAGGCTTCCCGATCCCATAGAAAAGGAATGCCTCTATTTATGTTATGCATTTAATGCCTTTATTTGTGCTTTTAGGCAGGAAAATATAACTAGCCTACTCTATTGAACTACATGCCTAGCGTAGGAGAAATCCGCGAAGGATAATGAAGCCTCGGATCAAATATCCAACTATCCTACGATTTAATCAAAGCAAGGTGGATAGAACAAAGAAGGCTTTCATTGCACTACGGAAGACTCAAAGCCAGATGGTCAATCTCTCTCTTCCAGGACGGAGGCTTGAAGTCTCAGATGAGATTGCCAAATTGACTATCTTCATCCCCTACCCTAGTCTTAGAGCTAGGAACTGGGAAAGAGTAAGCGATAGCCCTACTACTCCTAGTGACTGGCTACTTGACTACGCTATTCA